TGAAAAAACTCATATAAGCAAAAAATCTCAAGTATCCTTGATCGTGAGCCATATAATTATCACTATAAATAAGAACCATAATTCCAACAGTAGTGATTAACATTGACATAATAGAAGTAAGTGGATCGATCAAGTAGCCGAATTCTAAAGAAAAATCATTATCGAGGGTCCAAGACCATACATATTGATAGATAGAACTGCTTTTTATTTGCTGAATAGCCAGATTAGTTGAAAAAATCATGATTATACTTAACAATAAAATACTCGAAAAAGCCCACATACGACGGAGATTTTTTGTTGCTGTCGGAAAAAGAAGAAGTCCTACTCCTATTAACATAGGAACTGGAAGTGGAAGGAAAGGTATGATCCACGCATATTGATATGTCTGTTCCATAAAAAAAGTTTTTTAATTCTTAATTAATATTAATTGTTTCCGATTCACCGGATCTTACCTCTTTTTGAAAGGAGTCAATAAAAAAATAAAGATATGCACTAACTTAATAACTTAAATAGAAATAGAATTTTTGAATTTTTATTTCTTTTTATACTTATTCTTTAGAAGTTTCTGCTAAATACTTCAAATATTCAAATCAAGAAGTTACAATTGGTCAAATCATATGAAAAAAGCAGATTAATTACTAGTCTCCTTCGAACTTTCAAATTCAAGTTAAATTAGGCATATTTTTCGCGAATTTGACAAGTTACTAAAAAAAAAGAATATTCTTTTTTTTTTTTTAGTAATAAAAATAGTTTATGTGATTTTCCCATATCTTTCACGCATCTTATGTATTCTTTTTGATTTTAGAATCAAAAATATTATCTAGAAAAGAAATACATAATGAATTGGCAAAGCGCAAATTTCTTTTGAACAATAGATGTCTTTCACATCCAGCTATACCAATGAGTAATCTCTTAATTTTTATTTAAATGGCAGTTCCAAAAAAACGTACTTCTGCATCAAAAAAGCGTATTCGTAAAAATTTTTGGAAAAGGAAGGGGTATTGGGCAGCGTTAAAAGCGTTTTCCTTAGGGAAATCTATTTCTACCGGGAATTCCAAAAGTTTTTTTGTGCAACAAACAAATAAAATAAGAAATAAAACATAACATGTTACAATAATCTGAATCGGCTTGACTCAAAAATTGACTCATTTCGTTTCGAAAATAAAATTCCCGCTTTCCATTCCCTGTTGAGTTAATCAATAGGAAATGGAATTTGTTTCGCTCTTAGAATTAGAATAAGGATTTTTCTCTTTACTGTACTGAATTCAAAAAAAAAAAAAGAATCCTTTTTTTTGACAAAAAAACATAAGATATGTAATTGTCTTTTTAGTATATTTTCTCATTTCCAAGGTGGGGAGTATTATTTTCCCCATCAGCCTGTTTCTTACAATAATATAAACAATAATATACCTTTTTTCTCTAGATCCACGTTTTTTCTATAGAAAGGCGAGTCAAAAATCAAAATCATTGAAACTAATTGATTAAAATTCGAAACCTTTTTGTGCAACTTTCTTCTTTTTGGATTTTCTATGAATTCCTATATAGACTCCCATATATTTATTGCCATCAATCCACTCAAAAACACTTAACAAATTTTTTTGGATAAATATGTGTCAATTTTTACTGATCCAAAATTTTTTTGTTCATTGATAAAATGGATTTTTTGGTTTCGATGTTTGAAATCAAATAAATCAAAAACAGTTCATTAAAACAAAACAAAAATGTTTTTTTTTTTGGGGGGGGGTTCTATCCCTTAATTCATAGTTGGACTATCTAGTTTTCCAAGAGTTCAAGTCGAGGAGAGTCTAAAATACACACTAAAACTAAGACCCTAAATTCAAATAATGAACCTTCAAATACCTATTTGAACGAATTTTTATTCATCAATTTGAATCTTTCCTAAAAAATATTGCAACAATTTAATTCTTAAATCTAGACGATTGCTTATTCATAGGGTATTATGAATTCAAGACAAGCCGCTATGGTGAAATTGGTAGACACGCTGCTCTTAGGAAGCAGTGCTAGAGCATCTCGGTTCGAGTCCGAGTGGCGGCATGTCATCTCCTAAAAAAAGTAAATAGATCCTATAATGAATTCAATTTCCGATTTCCTTTTTATAATTATGGGACTCCTTAAAAAAAATTATGATATTTTCAACTTTAGAGCATATATTAACTCATATTTCTTTTTCGATTGTTTCAATTGTAATTACAATTCATTTCATAACTTTTTTAGTCGATGAAATCGTAAAACTATATGATTCATCCGAAAAGGGGATGATAATGACTTTTTCCTGTATAACAGGATTATTAGTTACTCGTTGGGTTTATTCGGGACATTTTCCACTAAGTGATTTATATGAATCATTAATCTTCCTTTCATGGAGTTTTTCCCTGATTCATATAGTCCCGTATTTCAAAAAAAATCAAAATCTTCTAAGCACAATAATTGGACCAAGTGCTATTTTTACCCAGGGTTTTGCTACTTCAGGTCTTTTAAC